CTCCAGATGGATCCACAACAAGTGAAAAGGAAAAGGATTCAGGGAGCGTGGACCATGAGGAATCGAGTTCACCGACGGGGGGACATGGTTGAGACTCAAGGGGCGACGAGAATCAAGCAGGCTGATGACGAGGATGGATAGAGCTGTATTGGCAGCATCAACAAGCACTCTTGGCTGAAAGAAGGTATTACTTCTCCATTACTCGGAGCATCGAACTCGAGTGCCGCCTAGAGGAAGACCTACAAAGGGGCTCGAGCGAAGATAAGATTCGACAAATCGTTGACGCTTTAACAAGAAGGAAGAGCTCCGGGAAACAGCAAAATTCGCGGAATCGATTTCCCTCTTATCCCAAGAAATCTCGGACTTGGAAAGGGAGCACCCGGAAGTCCAAGCAAGGGCAAGAGCCCAGAGCGCTGATACTGCGCTCCGGGTTAGGTTGAGGGCAAGTTAGGTCGTCAATAGCTCCGAGGAATCCTGCTCCCGGTCCTTCCGGTTCAGGAAATTGGCTCCCCAGCGCTCCGGGGCAGCACGATATCGATTAAAGAATCTAGGTCGATTTTCTGGGTAAGGGGCTCATCTTTTTGGTTTTATTCGGTGGTTGCAACCTTCATATTGTCATCTTGGAAATAGTTGACAAAAGTGTCTTGTCTGGGGAGAGTATAATAGGATTGATAGATAAATAATAAACGATCCAAAGGATCCATAAAATTCGCCATCGAATCTATTATGGGATTCACCGGTTAGGATCGATCTAAACCAATTCTCAAGAAAAAAGTCTCACTTATGCGAATCTTAATTGCGAATGTTTTTATTAAAAAGATTCGAGCGAATCTGGTCTGGGAACCATGTTTAAGAAGATGGCGTGGAAGGTGTTCCAGGCTGTAACGTGGCTATTTCTCGGCCTAAGAGGTCCAAATCCTCCGCGTCCCTAAGGTACGGTTGCCAAGAATTGAAGAGGCTTTAGAGTTCAACAAAGCTTTCTTAGCCGAAAAAGAAGGTGAATTCTTCACAAGAATTAACCGGATTGACCTTTTGGGACACTCTATCCTAAAGAATGGTCCTTTGAAAGAAGGGCTGATAGCGCGTATGGGCAAGACATCAACGTGTAATCGCCTCAAAAGACATTCCCCGCTTGTACTTCAAGATTGCTCTTTTGGAAGAGGCAAGGATGAAGCTCCAAGACGAGCAACACCAAGAAAACGAAAGTTGATGATAGATCTTTGAAAGCGGAGGCTTGGGTTGTATGTTCAAAGAAGGATTCTAGAATCCGGATGAATCTAAGATGTGAATAGTGGGTTTACACTATGAAAGAACTGTATTATAGTAGATATTGACTGATTTTCTATGAACCACCCATCCATTTTATTTCCTATCCCACTAGGAATTTCAATGAGGATTCCAATAGAAGTCCTTCCGTTTCGTCTGTGACGAATGAATAAACAGATGAAATCAAGCATATAGAAGAGAAAGGGCGCAGAATTGCAAGCATGGCATGGTTCGGAATAAAGAAACGCAAAAGAACGAGAGTCGCATGCATTGATAGTGATAAAAACTCCACGGATAGGAACTAAAAACGAAATTTCGAAGTAGTTCTGATGATTCAATCATAGTATTACTTCAATACGAAGTTGTTAGTGACTTCAATGGTATAGATCTTAGTAATCGCTCATAATTCATTGGTGGATTGTATCATTAACCATTTATGAATTGGAGGCGCTTACCATGAATCCATTGATTTCTGCTGCTTCCGTTATTGCTGCGGGATTCGCCGTAGGGCTTGCTTCTATTGGACCCGGAGTTGGTCAAGGTACTGCAGCGGGCCAAGCTGTAGAAGGAATCGCGAGACAACCAGAGGCAGAGGGTAAAATACGAGGTACTTTATTGCTTAGTTTGGCTTTTATGGAAGCTTTAACAATTTATGGACTGGTCGTGGCATTAGCCCTGTTATTTGCGAATCCCTTTGTTTAATCCTATCAATTTGACAATTTGAAAGTTTTTTTTCTGATTTTCTTGCTGTGAACTCGTCGACTTGCCACTTTCCTCTTTCCCCCTCTTAGTCGATTAGTCCAATTGAACCCTTTTTGATTGGTTTTTAGAAAGGGTTACAGCAACAAACAAGGGATTTCACAATTGACACGAAAGCTGGGCCAAATTCGAAGAATAATAAGTCATTTTCGTATTGGGAACTTCCATTGAATTGAAATAATAATAATCAAAAATTTCCCAATTCCCTATTCCATAAATGCAATTTAGTTCGAAATAACTAAGGAAATTCATAAAAAAATCAATCCAAAAAGGGACGAAGTGATACAAAACGAATTCTGTTTGATTTTGTGAATCCTATCTACGAGAGGAGATCCTATGAAAAATGTAACCGATTCTTTCGTTTTCTTAGGTTACTGGCCAGCCGCCGGGAGTTTCGGGTTTAATACCAATATTTTTGCAACAAATCCAATAAATCTAAGTGTAGTACTTGGTGTATTGATCTTTTTTGGAAAGG